ATTATTTTAAAACTTTAAATTATAAAATGACACCTATGGACATGCGTTTCATGGCTATAATAGATAAAAAGAGCGTATTTTTTAAAGGCTAGAGAGTGAATTACCCTCTTACTAAAGAAAATATAAGCACTCCATATTGTTTATAATAAATACATATTTAGAATAAACTTATATTTATAAAGAAGATTCCAAACATGTATAATAAAGATGGAATTAATATTATAAATGCAAATAAAATAGGTAATAATACAGTTCAACAGAATGACATTAATTGATCAAAACGTATTCTAGGAAAAGACGCTCTAACTCATATAAAAATAAATACCATTATTGAACTTTTTATACCTAAAGTTATACTAGATAATAATCCATCTACAGAAGAGCTAGTTAATAATTCTCTTAATGCAAAATATTCTGATGATACAATTCATTCTATATTAAACACATTAGCATAAATAGAATTTAATAAATCAAATCAATAAATATAGTCAAATTGTAATAAATAACCACCTAAGAACAAAATACTTGTTAAAATACACATTAATAAAATACTTGCATATTCAGCTAAGAAAAAGAATACAAATATAACCGCTGCGTGTTCTGTCATAAATCCACTAACTAATTCAGATTCAGCTTCGGCTAAATCGAATGGAGCTCTATTAGTTTCTGCTACAGAACCTATAAAAAATATTATTAGAATACAAAATAATGGTAAAGCTAATCATACTATTTTTTGGAATTGAACATTTATATTTAAGTTTAAACTATTTGTTATCATTACAATAATTAATAATACAGAACTTAAAACTAATTCATAACTAATTAATTGAGCTGTACTTCTTAAAGATCCTAAGAAAGCATATTTACTATTAGCACTTCATCCAGCTAATAATATCCCATAAGTGGCTAAAGATGATACTGCTAACATAAATAATATACCTAATTCCATATCACCTATAGATAATCCTGGTCCATATGGAATAACAGCATAACCTAATAAGGCAAATATTAATGTTATAACTGGCCCTAAAAAAAATAAAATTATATTAGCTTGTGTAGGTGCTACATATTCTTTTAATATTAATTTTAAAGCATCTGCAAATGCTTGAAGAAGCCCATAATAACCTACAGCATTTGGACCTAGTCTTCTTTGCATACTAGCCATAGTTTTTCTTTCTGCTACAGTTATGTAAGCTACTGCTAATAACGCAGGTAGTAGTAATAATAAATTTTCAATAAGTGAAATAACTGTTATTGGTAATTTCATTTCATTATTAATTTTACTTATTCTATTAACAATGTTCCCATTTTAATCATAGAAAGTTAATAATACTTTGATGGCTCCTACCTAGCTGGTGCAAGGATGGCTGCATAAAACAAAGATTAATGTTTATAAAAAGCGTTTAATCTTAGGTCCTCTAGGACTATAAATTGATTAACTTTGTCTAGTATATGTGAAGTATATTTAGGATTTTGTTCCTTACTTCTTATTTCTAATCTTTTATGAATTCGGGTAGGGGCTCGTACTGAACCCCTCTAATTGTTTATTTATAAAGCTATAACTATGTAGAAGTTATGCTTTAAATTATATTAGTATTAAACTTTTTATTTATAGATGCAAAAATAGCCAGAAATATTTTAGTGTATGCTTAGCAAGCTACAAGCTACAAGCTACACAAAACATTAATAGACTATTTATTATTTGGGAATTTAGTCTCATCTTAGAGTCGAACTAAGATACAGATATTAGAAGTATCATGCTCTGCCATTGAGCTAATGAGACTTGAAATACCTTATTTATAATTATAGTATAAAAAAGGATATTTCGTTTATAGCAATAAAACTATCTTTGTTATGCGATAGTAGCATAGAATTCTTTATTATTATAGTTATGATATTTAACTTTGTAAAGGTAAACTCACAAATGCGTGAGGTTTAGGTGGGCTTGATAATCCTCATTCTAAACTACTATAACTTCTATTTAAATTAGCTTGTAATATATCAGTATAGAATCCAGGAGTTAATCAAGGATTTCTACTTGCTACTTTACCTTCTACTAATTGTTTGTATATAATATATAAGAATAATCAAGCGGCTACTACACTTACTATAGATCCAAAACTACTAATTAAATTTCATCCTGCAAAAGCATCAGGGTAATCACTTATTCTTCTAGGCATACCTTGTAATCCTAAGAAATGTTGAGGGAAGAATGTAGCATTAACCCCTATGAATAATAATCAGAATTGCATTTTAGCTAAATTTAAATCGTAATTGAAACCTAACATTTTTGGTGATCAGAAGTATCATCCAGCAAACATTGCGAACACCGCTCCCATACTTAATACGTAGTGGAAATGCACAATATAATCAAAAATTAATAATATTAAGTTAAATTAATAATTATTTAATTTGTTTCTTTAAGTTTTTTTCTATTTCTTTAAGATTTCTTTTCAAAATTTTTACTACATCTACATAACTATTAAATAAAGATTCCGATTCATTAGCATAAAATTTCTCTCTTTCTTTATTAATATCTACAACAATCTTCTTGAATTTCTTCTCCTGGTTATTATAAGCTTCAAATTCATACTTTAGATTTTTTAATTGATCAGAAGATGAGAAATTAGAAGTATTTTCTATAGTTATTTTTCCTTTTCAGTTTCTTTTTGTGCGCAAGCTATCTAAGGAAGAAGGATTTGAAGAATTTATTGTATATTGATTATGTTTAATTTGTAAAAGTTTTTCTTTTAAAGCTAAAGCTTTCTTTTTAGATTTTTTACGTTCTTTATAATAAGAGTAAAAATTAAATTCAGGTTTTTGAGGTTTATTATTTAGTTTAGATAATCTATAATCTAGAGATAATTTTAAATCATTTAATTTATTTATTATATTAGATTTTAATAAAGTTATAAAAGATAATATAAACTTAAAACTTACTACTATTAAAATTAATGCAATAAAAAATAATAAAATAATAAAAATATATTTAACTATATAATTAAACAAATAATATTCTTTTTTATTAATGTTATCTGTTCAGTTTTGAGTAATTATAATTAATATAATAAAAATACCTGTTAAAATAAAAATATAACATAATTCTAAAAAGAATATGTTTTCACTATTAAAAAATATGTTAATACAAAATGCTATACTAAACAAAATAGAAAATTTAGTTGTATATATCTTATTATATATTCTTTTAATTAATGAATCTAAAAATGAATCTAAACTATCTTTACAAGAAATTAGCAAAATAGAATGAAATCTTACACGAATTATTAAACTTAATAATTTAACTCTATACAAATAATTCTTAAATTTAAATAGAATATTTAATATAGGTAAATAATATTTACCTATTAATATATTAAAAGTGTTGATTATATATAAATATATTTGCTTTATATAAGTTGGACTATATCTTTACCTGTAATAACTAGATTATTTATAATAAATATTTTTTTACACAAGGAACTTTATATCATAAAGGATTATCGTATTTAAATCAATTTATTAGAAAATCACAATATATTTTACGTTCTATATCAATTTTTGATGTTTTATATTTTCTGATTTCTATAAAAGGCTTAATTTTTGAAATTCTATAAAATTTCATATCACAATATAATCTATTTTCCATAAAATAATCATATATAAATAACATGTCATTAACATTTTGAAATTGAAAAGTGATAAATTTAAAATTTTGAGGATTAGAAGAATCTTTACGTTTACTGATTTTTGGTTTACAATTAGGTATAGTATTATTGAAATTTAATTTAGATGTATAATCATTGTATTTAAATTCCAAACCACATTCAATTGTATTTCTATTATAATTAAAAGTTATTTTACCTTCAGTATCTATTAATCCCGCAAAATAAGGATTATATAATCCAATATTATAATTAGATTCTTTATAATTTATTTTATATAAATCACAAACTTGTTTAAAACTAGGTACTTTAAGTCTAATTAAACCATTAATATTTTTAATTATATATAACATATCTTTTGAATCTGACACTATATATATAGAATAAGGTTTATTTTTATCTGCTCTTATTCTACCAATATGTAAATAATTTTGTATACGTGTTAATATTCTAATATCTCTATTATGTAACTTAATTCTGATCTGTTTAAGAATTTTTATTTTATTAATAGGATCTAATCTAATATCAAAATTTCCATTTCCATCTATTACTCCGGCAAATCAATTTCAAAATTTATAATCTTCTTTATCAGGTAACTGACGTGTAGTCTCTGAGAATCCTTTACAGTTTTCTGCTGATTGCATGCTCATAAGTTTATGGCTTATTGTAGTATTATTATTTTGACTATTTAAAAGAAGGACATTCTTACTAACATCTTTTAAATAAAAAAGATAAAACGTATAAATAAATAGTAAATAATACACAAATAACATGGTTTCCAGCATATAGTCAGTTGCAAGAAAATCTTTATAGTTTGCATAGCTTGCAAAACACGAAGATAGATTTTCCAGGCCCATTTGAGCAACTACGTAATATGTATCGTGGAATGCGATATCTAATGAGGCGTTGGCTAATACAACACCACTTACGAATCTAAATTTGTTAATCTTTCATAACTGAATACATAACCATTATAAGCACTACCTAACTTGGCGTATTTTTTTATAATACTATGATTTATATTTAAAGCTTCTTGAGCTTTAGTAACTCCTTCATATTTACATATAAAGTTTTTATTACTATCATATACAAATACTGCCTTTCTAATATGACTATTATTATTAATATCTAATATTAATTCTTCACATTCTTTTGAAGTTCAGTCGGATATCTTAGGAGTGTTATTTATATCATAGGGTAAGTTAGTAAAATACCATTCCCCTCTGAATATAGTTTGTTCTTTTATAATATCAACTATTGTAGAATGATTAGATTTAATTAATTTAGCTAAAGTAGAAACAGAAGGGAAAATAACTAATAATTCTTTATATGAATTATATACATAAACTGGGTAAGCTGATTTAGCTTCAATAATTCTTACTTTACTTTCAATAGAATGACTTTTGTTGTAAAAAGGATTATTTTCACCAGTTAAAGCTCTTGCTATTAAACCTTTAGTTTCTTCACTATGTATTCTGTTTTTAGCTAACTCAGATAATAATTCTTTAGTCTCTTCTGTATGTTTATAACCTAAAGAAGAATAACCTTGTTTTAATACGTTATAATGAGGCATAATATGTGTGATATAATAAGTCTCTCTTATAGTTAAATAATTAGGTTCTACATATTCTAATATTAGAAGAGTAAAGCTTTCTTGATTATATTTAAGTAGAGCTTTTACAATAGGCATATTAATATTTTGTTTACTTTTTAAAAAACTAGTATTAAGATAATTTCTCATTCTAGAAGCTAAATTAATAGAACTTCCTACATAAGCATTACCATTAATTTTATTTATTAAACAGTATACACCTGATTTGTCTTTTTGCTCCTTTAAAATCTCAAGTCTATTTTCTTTAAAATTCTCATATGTTTTTAAAGGATGTAGATATTTAGTGTTATTTTCAACATTAGAAGTAGAATAAAAACGAATAGTACTTTTGTTATATATAAAGTTATGATTATATGATTGTATTAATTTTTGATTTCATGGACTATATCTTCCCATATTTATTATATGGGGACCGCGTGTAGTCTCTGAGGTTCCTACTGGGATATTTTTTTCAATCCTTTGGTTACCTGCTGATTGTTCAAAATTATACATTTTCACTGGGTATATCATATACCCTAGTAGTATAATTGTTAGAAGTTTCCAGCATATAGCAGTCTTTAAAGGGAGAACCAAGTGGTTTAATAATCCTCCAATTGTAAATAAGAATACAAAACCTAATGAGAATAACATTACTGGTGTCATTTTTATAGATCCTCCATAGCAAGTAGCTAATCATGAGAAAATTTTAATTCCTGTAGGCACTGCAATAATTAATGTAGCGGCTGTGAAATAAGCTCTTGTATCTACATCTAATCCTACAGTGTACATGTGATGCAAAATCGTTAATAAATATTTTCTATTTACCCATACAAAATTGTATGCTTCTTTCACAAGAAGTGTCGGACTATATCTTCATCTTTCTTTAAGCCGCTCCTGTTTTATTTGTCATACTATTATTTAAATTAATTTGTTTTTGCAGAGTTCTTACTTGTAATAATCCTTCTTCAGTTAAATGCAATTTATTAGACACTTGATTATGAACCGCTAATCATTTTTCAAAAGAAAGAGCTTTTTTAGTTTGTAATGGAAATATTTTAAAGTATGCTATAACATCATTCAATGCTTTAAATCCAGTAGCTGTATAACGATAAACATTATCAGTTCCGGATCTTAATGTTACTTTACCAAATCCAAACAATTCGTATACTTTATTTAGTATAACACTATCTTTTTGGTCTAGTAAATAACGCATTTTTATAACATGACCTAATGTATATCTTTCGTTTGTTGTAATAGATACATTAAAACAACCTTCAGCATCAGTAAACCCAGATAATCAGGCATCCTGTAATGTAACTGAAACAGGAGTATTATTTAACTTTATAGTTTCAGAACCAAAACGATTATTTAAAGCATTAACTCATAAAGCTAATTGTTCAATTCTATGGTTTTGGGCTAAATTACCATTAAATAAAAAAGCTAAGAGTAAAATATGTGAAGGGTTATCCACCATTCATCTATAAAAATCATTATTTTTACCACTCTTTCCTTGAGGAAAATGTTTAACAATTCCTATATTAAATTTAAATTGTATTTTATGAAGTATATCACTTTCTTTTTGAGTAAGAACAAAACGAACTCTTTTACCTTCATCATAGGTTTGAATAGCTCCATCTCCTTCTGCAAATCCAATAAATCAAGTTAATCATTCATCAGATAGATGATCACTATTTTTAAATAATTTATTATAATAATCACGGAATGCGGTATATTTAAAAGATGTTTCGCGTGTAGTCTCTGAGACGCTTTGTTTGTTACCTTCTAAGGTATACAGGGACAAATTGTCTGCTGATTGAGTATAGCTAATTAGATTTTTACCATGCAAGGTACTAATTAGCACTAAACTGTTCCAGCATATAGCGAAATTAATTATACTCTCTATATCACTATAGAGTGAAGCCATCGTTACTCAACTTCATACTATAAATCCTAGTATTCCAATAGACATCATAGCATAAACCATACCAATATAACCAAATATAGGTTTATTTGAACTAGATGATATTGTTGTACTAATTATACCGAAACCAGGTATAATTAAAATGTAAACTTCAGGATGCCCGAAGAATCAGAAAAGATGTTGGAATAATATAGGATCACCTCCACCAGCTACTTCAAAGAATGAAGTATTAAAGTTTCTATCTGTTAAAACCATAGTTATACCCAAAAAATATCTTGATCTACTAGACCAGGTCTCATGGTTAATAAATTAACCTCATAAACAAAATTGTTTAAGGTAGATACTCAATATGTCTCCATATTGTTGGGACTATATATTATTTGTATAAGTTATAAAAACTATTTAAATGATCTCAATTAAATTCTGTTCTTTTATTGTTCATTTGCGATTTAATTTCAACTATAGCTTTAATAGATTCAGCTTTCGTGTTCTTTTTAGCTTCGAAATATGACAATACTTTTAATCAATCTTTATAATTTAAATATTTACTAGAAAATAAAGGGTACTTTTCAAGGTAATCAACCAATATAAGATTACTACTTAAACTTGTAGTTCTGACTCTATACTCAGGTTTAGGTTTATTCATTCTAATTTCTTTTACGGTAGAAGATATAAAATTAGCAATTAAACTCAAAAATTCAAAATTATTTTCATTATTGTGATCATTTTGTCTTTGAGATAATTCAAATTTACATTCTACTCTTGGGTATTTAGAATCTAAAGTAGTTCTTACTGAAAAATGTCCATCTGCATCTATAAATCCTGATAATCAACTATTAGAATTTATACTGCTTATGTCTTTATTTTTCTTCTCTATATTTAAATCAAATCTTGAATTTAATCAGTCAATCAATCTATGTAAAGCATAAGTTTTAGGTGTTCTCATGTAACCATTTATAAGATAAGTTACAAGAATTACACCTTCCAATTTATTAATTGATAGTACGTAAGCATTAGAAGCTTTTTTTCTAGAAATAGATCCATGACTTAATTTAGATTGTATCATTAAAGCCAAAGGAAAATCTCTTAAATCAAATACTATTTGAATTGAAGGGTAATAAATATCACCTTTAGGTGACCTTTCTGTTTTAGGTACAATAATAGTACCATCACCTTCTATTAAACCAGCTAAATATGAAGCAAATAAAGGATCAAATTCCTTGCTAGTGTCATGGTTAAATGACGAATTTGTTTTTCTTCCTATATCCCTAAGGGATCAGGATGAAAATAATTTACGATCTATGTTTAAATAAGATTTAAAACATACAAACTTTGGCGCATAGTCTCTGAAGATACTTAATAACTTAATAACTAAGTATCCTGCTGATGAAGATATAATAAAAATAAATATCTCTTTCCAGCAATTCGCCAAATTTAGAGCCGGCAGTATTTTACCGGCTAAAACAGGTAATGATAATAATAATAACACTGCTGTTATTACTACAGCTCACCCAAATAAAGCTAATTTATGTAATTTTATTCCAGGTGTTCTCATATTAGCTACAGTAGTTATGAAGTTTATTGATCCTAATAAACTACTTACCCCTGATAGATGTAAAGCAAAAATAGCAAGATCTACACTAGGTCCACTATGACTTTGTAGTCCAGATAAAGGAGGATAACAAATGCATTAATAACCTCATACTTTGAATAGATTATTTAATTTAAATTCCCATATTCAAAATACTATCGTTATATCCATTACTCTCATAATGGTTTGGACTATACCTTCATCCAAACCCATTCTAATCTTTATCTTTTTTATGTACTAAGAAATTTTCATTTAATCTGACTTTTCTCATGATTCTTATATTATCTCTTATTTTACTTAATTTTTCATAATTACCTTTATGTTTTACAAAAGATCTTGCTCAAATTCTAAATTCTACAGCTTTCATACCTTTCATAGTTTTACTATAATAATCTATTATATTAGAAATAGCACGTGAATTTGTAGTCACTACTGTATAATATGTTGTTTTTTTAGCAAAATTTATACCTAATATAAGAGATATGGCTTTTAAAACGATAGAATCTAATTTTTGAGTTATTTCAAATGCATGAACTATACGAGTTGAAGTTTTACTTACAAGGTAAAAACTACCTTCTGCTTCAGTAAAACCTATAAGTCAATACTTACTCATTATTGATTTAGCATCATTAGTATTATTAACTTCATAATTTACTGCCTCTCAAGCAGGAGATATATAATCCATAGGCATTTGTTCACTTTTTAAATTTAGTAATAGGTTATCTTTCTCTTTTGTAGATAAATTAGGATTTTCTAGTATTTCATAAGCTTTTTTAAATACTTGATATGAAAAATATTTACTAGTTAATAAGGGATATTTATCAAATATAGGTATAATCTTAGAACCTATACTTTTTCTATCTCTTATTCTAAAATCTGCTTTATTACAATCAGAATCTATGTAAACTGAACCTACGCCTAATTGTTTTTTAATAAAGTATATTGCTCTTAAGTTATAAGTACTTTGAGTTAATTTAAAGAAAAGAGTTCATTTACCTTCGGCTGATCTGATGACAGAAAAACTTCCATCACCATCTGTAAAACCGACTAATCATTGATGAAAATTATCTTGGTCTTCATTGTATTTGAATCTATTGATCGATCTAGAATGGTCATATATTTTTATATTGTTTGGATGCTCTACATTGAGTCTCTGATGGGAATTTAACATTAATACATTTTGTTCCCAGGCGTATTGTCTAGTACTTATATTTTTAATAAAAGAATATAAGAATACTATTAACGTTCTTACTACTAATAATGATAAAAGTGAGTAGTTAATAATACAAGCTATATGAGCTACCAGAGTTTCACGCATCGAGTAGAGTTTTATTGCCTCTAAGTTACCAAAGAGCAACACCTTATCCTTCAAAAGTGTTCATCCTGTACCAACTCCACCTTCTATAATGGCAGAAAATACTAATAATAATAAACTAGGTGGTAGTAATCAGAAACTAATGTTATTTAATCTAGGGAATGCCATATCAGGTCCTCCTATCATTAAAGGCATTAGGAAATTTCCAAATCCTCCTATTAATGCTGGCATAACCATAAAGAATATCATTAAAATCGCGTGAGCTGTTATAATACTATTATATAATTGGTTATTTGCAATAAATTGAACACCAGGTCCACTAAGTTCTAATCTTATTAATACTGAAAAGGCTGTTCCTAATAATCCTGAAAATAGGGCAAATATTAAATAAAGAGTTCCTATATCTTTAGCATTAGTAGAATTAAATCATCTTTCAATGTTCATAGACATTTGAGATCTTAAATTTAGGTTTAAGGTACCTTCTTCTTTTTGAAATCTCAAAATTTTGAAATAATAGAGTATTGGTATTTAAATGACATTATTAGCTAAAAATTATTAATTAATAATCTTAATTAATCCTTATGTATATAAATGCTAATAATTAAAAAAGAACGAGGCGCGTTGGTAAGATACGAACAAGTCGCACTTCCTCTTCGCTTTATATTAATTGTTCCATTTAAATTTTGATAAATTTTTCTTTATTATAAAATTACTTTGATTAAATTGTGCTTTATTAAAAAAAAAAATCCTATTTATACTCTGCCTTAATACTTTAAACTAAATATTTATATTATTTTATTTTATATAATATATATAATAATAATTAAAATATTGTTTTTATTATATACAAATATATATTCTATATGGTTTATATAGTAAATTATTTATGAATTTCAGTATTAGTAAATTGTTTTCATAATTAAGGTTCTACATTTGTAGTAAGATTATGGAGGAATTGAACCTCAAACTATTGATTTGCAATCAAAGTGTAAATCCGTTTACAGCATAATCTTTTTATAGTAATAAATATAAAAAATTATATTATATTTATGATTACTATAATAAGTTTAAATTATTAACAATATAATTTTTAGTGTATAAATAAATATTATTGTATAAACTAAGAATTATTTTGCTTTATTGTTTATTTGGTATAAATCAACAAGTGTGTTTTCTATTATACTAGTAACAGGCATTATTACTAAGAAATGTGCGAAATATAAAGCTGTACTAATTTGTCCAAATTCTATAAATGGACTTTCAACATGTTTAGCTCCTAATTGTTGTAAGATTAAGAAATTTATTACGAATATATAGAACATTACTTTGCTTAAAGGTCTGAATTGTAAACCTTTAGTTAAACCTAAATCTGTTTTAGGTAATACTAATATAATTAGTAAAGAAGCAAACATGGCTACAACTCCTAATAATTTATTAGGTATAGATCTTAATATAGCATAGAAAGGTAATAAATATCATTCAGGTACTATAGCAGCTGGAGTTTGCATTGGATTAGCCATTACGTAATTTTCACTATCACCTAATACATTAGGCATAAAGAATACAAATAAGCTTAAACCAAACAAGAAGATAAATATAGTAACTAAATCTTTGAATAAGAAATATGGAGCAAAAGGTATTCTATCGTAATAACCAGGCACTCCTAAAGGATTACTTGCTCCAGCTGTATCATGAACAGCTATAAGATGCATTAAAGCTAAAGCAGCTAATACAAAAGGTAATACAAAATGTAAAGCAAAGAATCTATTTAAAGTAGCGTTATTAACAGAGCATTTATGTTGGTAGTTCCATATTTAATTAAAATTAAATACTCTTACTACACTCAATAAATTTCTTTATTGATCGGACTATATCATGATCTCATATTTAATAGTTTGAAGGTAGTTGAATTTTTTCTGAATATCTAGATATTTTACGTAATTGTTTTATTCATAATAAGTATTGTAGTTTTTTATTACCCAATAATTTTACAGGAGCACCTTGTATAAATTTAACAACATTCTTCACTGATCTTACCCCTGTAACTTTTAATCTTGAACAATTTGTTTTATCTAAATATATTTTAGTGGTAAAAGATAAATATTTATGAATAGCTGATATTAAAATATCACCATCTTTTTGAGCTATATCAAAACTAGCTATTAAATAATCATCATCCTTGTTTAACTTATATGTACTGAAACAACCTTCAGCTTCTATAAATCCTACTAATCAAGCAGAAAAATAAGATGTATTAATAATAGAATCTACAGAATTAATTGACTCATTACTTCTAGCGTATTCAGGTAAATCATCTGAATAAATAATATTTGAAAGTAGTGCGTCTTTGAATCTTAAGTAATCATATTGCTTATTAGATAACATAGGATATTTATCAAATATAGGTAATATAAAGTTTTTCAAATGATTTTTATCTCTTATTCTTAAGGATACCATTTCTATTTCATTTCTTTTTCTGAAACTTACCTTACCTACACCTAAAATATCCTTTATTTTATAAATTAATTGAACATCTTTAATAGATAATTCTATACCTAATTCATATGTTAAATATTTACCTTTTTTCGTAATAGAAAAATATCCATCACCTTCAAACAAACCTACTAAATAGGCATATGTGAGATCTCCTGCATGTAGTCTCTGAGAGGCTTCTGAAGTATGTAAACTTCTCACCCCTGCTGATTGTCCCCCTGTCATTGCAATTTTCACGTATATTATAGATATTAAAAGAATAAATAATAAATCGTATGCAAATCCTAAATTTGGGGATTTTCCAGCATTAAGCAGGATTTTTAACATTACGTCACCGTAATGTGGTTCAACTGTTTTTAAACCTCCTCAAACGAACTCAACTATATCTTGTCCTATTCAAGGTATAGCACTAATTAAATTAGTAATAACTGTAGCCCCTCATAGTGACATTTGACCATAAGGAAGTACATACAAACTTACCTTCTATAATAACGGGGAGTGTCTTGTAGACACGAGCCCCTCTTATTTATAAAAAGCCATGATAACTTTCTGGTTCGTATATCATGTTTATCTATATATAGATAAAAAGCCCCGACTGTGCATTAAGCAGCATTTCAGCCACCCATTAGTGACCCAGTCTGTCGCGATCCTATGGAGAACCGACGATCTCTTATATTATTATAATATACTTTGATCGTTTTCACTAATATCGCCAAAGAAATAATACTATTTCTTCAATGTCCCTGTCGGGTCATTCTGCTTTAAGTTTTATTTTTTTCCATAAATTGCATAAAACTTGTTACTCACAGGACTACAACTATAATAATCATCTAATGACGTATTTAACCCATTATGCAAAAGGTACGTTCTTTATATCTCTGGTTGCCCTTTTGACATATAACCTTATCATTTTGTGTCATAATAATTAACCATTCAACGTCCTTTTAATAATTTACTAGAACTCTTTAAAGCTCTACTGATTGTTGAATATGAACAATTTAAAGCTTCCGCAGTTTTTATTATACTAGAAAACTCGCCATAAACAGCGCCATTTAATTCCTTTACAATAATAGACTTAGATCTCTTTTTCATATTTAAAATAGCTTCTTCTGAATAAGTACATTCTTTTCTATTAAAAGCAGCTTTTCTTATAGCTTCTATAGTATTTGGAGAAAGAGATATACCTCTGTTTAATTCTCCTATCCGTTTTCTACGGGCTTCACTATAATTAGCTTTCATTTTTATTCTAGTTACTTCTGTATGTTTATAACCAAAACTTGAACCAGCCTCTGTTAATATGTTGTAATCAGGTAAAAGAGATTTTAAATAGAAGTCTTCCAAATTTAATAATTTCTTATTATTTTCTTGATTAACTACTTCAGGAAATAATTCTAATACAAAAAAAGCAAAATTATGTAAACCATGCTTTTTAACTGCGTTTTTAACTATTTTACTACCATTAAAATAAATTAAATGATTAGTAAATCTTGAGTTAATTCTGCCAGTAGAAGCTGATCCGATATAATAACTTAAAGTATTTTTATTCAATATCATATAAATACCGCTAAGATTTTTAGTTTCTTTAGCTATATCCTTACGTACTGAATCTTCATGTAAGTTATCATAAATAAAAACGGGATGAAGATTTTTCGATTTCAAAAAGTTATTTATTACGTCAGAATTACGTGATGTAGAGTAATATTTTTTATTATTAAATGTTGTAATTGTTCTAATTGTTGTTTTATAATTATTATTATTATAGTCGTTTTGGGCTATGTTTAAGTAACCCAAGAAACCTATTCCCATCATTAAAATAAGTATTATTGTTCCTAATACTCAAGCTAATGTTCTAGGTGCTCTATATGATGCATAGTATAAACCTCTACCTATATGTAAGTACACTAAGAAAAAGAAAGCTGAAGCTGTATTACTGTGTAAGTAACGGATTAATCATCCATTATTTACATCACGCATGATATGTTCTATAGAATTGAATGCTTCTGCTACACTAGGGTTATAATGCATAGCTAAAGTTACACCTGTAACTATTTGTATAATTAAACAAACTGCTAATAAAGAACCAAAGTTTCATAAATAACTTATATTACTTGGTTGTGAATGGTCAATTATATACATATTAACCAATTTTAATAAAGGGTGACTTTTTAATATTCTCATTTTAATTTTAATAATTATTTTTGTGGGCGAAGCCCTTATTAATACTTATATAATAATAAATACTTTACTACAAGATTTATTTATTTAATGTATAGCTTTATTGCATAGCACACATAAAAAATATATACGTATTTTAAAAATTTATATATTTAATATAATAAATATATATACTGCATAATATGCAAATTGTTATTTGGTTATAAGGATATAAAAGTTAATAACAAATATTATTCATTATTACTATTTACATTTTTATTTGTAACATTATCCACATTAGTTTCATTTCCTGCTACAATTTTATATTTTTTATCGCTACGCACGCCTGTCTGTTCTTCACTAGCTGTACTTTCTTCACTAGCAAATTCCTTAGGATTAGCAGTAGTAGTACTAGTGCTTTCAGCGGCAGATGAATCTTCCAGCATCGCATCAATTGATCTTTTATTATCAGTAGCTGCGCTCGAACCTATATCATTTGATTGCGTTGCATCATTTAAATTAAATTTATTTAATGCTTCATTAATAGCCATCATCTCTTTGGCATCCTGTTCTCTAGATTCTGCGATAATTGAATGTAAAGAATCCTCAGGTAAAACCTTAGTTCTTTCGTATTCTTGTTTTTCTTCTTCAAGTCATTTAAATTCATGCTCCATCATTTGTTCATATGCAAACTTCATTCTTTCAACATATCATTTACTTGAGTTACTATAATTAGAAGTATGAGAAGAACTAATCTCTTTATTCTTGGGTTCTGAATTTTGTTGTTCCGCACCCTTTATAGTCTCGCATTCCGAATCATTATTTTTAGTTTCTGTATCATCATTTTTAGTTTCTGTATCATCATTTTTAGTTTCTGTATCATCTGACCCATCAAAAGAAACAGGATCCGAAAAAATACCTAAAGCTATTCCTATTAGATAAATTTATAAACTAAAAATAACAGAGGGTTTAAGAATTATAGATATAAATTTTTTAATTATAAATTTAAATAATAATTTTGGTCGTGTATTTAGACATTTCTTTTGTATTACTTCATAAGAAACTTGAAGTTAAACTATTTTCATTTATATTATCATTTTTATTAAGTTTCACGTAATTATTAACACCTAGTAATACTAATACACATGATAATGTTATAGAATTAGCTAAGTCAAAGAAAATAGAAATGAAAGTAAATATTGATAAATAGAAACAAGCTCCTATTAATATATAAAGAGCATAATCAGTAACTACTCCTTTACCTAAGCCAGATACTGTTTTACTAGCCTTTACTAAAGCTATTCCAAATCCATAAGGACCTATTCATTCTACACTACCTTTATCTAAAATTTTTGTAGTTTGACCTCCTAAATCTAATACAGTGTTAACAATATATTTATTATAGAAGAATTCAACTAAGAAACGTTGGTTAAAGAAACCATAAATATAGTATCCCAAGTTAGTTAAATTAAAATCTACTACTACTTTAGGCATATATTCGTAGTAAACTATAGATAATACTGAGAAGAATATAGTTAAAAAGAAAGGAAGTAATTTAAATATAGTAGGTACACCAAATTCAGTATCAATTAGTATTTCACGCATAGGGTGAATAAATATACTATTATCTATAAAGAATCCAGAACCTAAACCTATATAAATATCTTTAGTTAAGTAACCAAAATATATAGAGAATATAGCTAGTATAACTAGAGGTAAACTAAGGAATATATCACCTTCATGAGCATTTTTATAATAATTTACAGATCCATTAGGATTTGCTAAGAAAGTTAAGTATATAACTTTTACAGAGTATAATGTAGTAAATACAGCACCAATTGTGGCAATAAAGTAAACATTTATACTACTAAAATGATATTGACCATAAGCAGATTCTAAAATAAAATCTTTACTAAAGAACCCTGTCATGAATGGGAAAGCTACTAAACTAAGACTAGCTATTAATATTACTGTATATGTTAAAGGTAAGAATGATATTAATCCACCATATTTTCTTAAATCTTGATTGTCTACAACTGCGTGTATTACAGCACCAGCACCTAAGAATAATAATCCTTTATAGAAAGCATGATTTATTAAATGGAATATAGCAACATTATAAGAAGATAATCCTATAGCTATAACCATCATACCTAATTGACTCATAGTAGAATAAGCAATAATTTTTTTAATATCTTGTTGGAACAAACCTATAAGAGAACTAAATACTGTAGTAACAGCTCCTAATCATAAACATATTAATAAAACAGTAGAACTATATTCTATTAAAGGAGATGAACGTATTAATAAATATACCCCTGCAGTAACCATTGTAGCTGCGTGTATCAAGGCAGATACTGGAGTAGGACCTTCCATAGCCATAGGTAATCAAATATGTAGACCTACTTGAGAACTTTTAGCCATAGCACCTATTAATAAACATATACCTATTATTGTTATTATATTTTCATTAATATACGGAGCTAATGAAAATACTGTACTATAATCTAAATTACCTAGAGATCATAATATTACAAACATTCCAATTGTTAAAAAACAATCTCCCACTCTATTAGTTAAAAATGCTGATAGAGAACTTTGATTAGCCGCGATTCTAGTGAATCAGAAACTAACTAGAAGATATGAACATACTCCAACACCTTCTCATCCTACAAACATTAATAAATAATTATTACCAGTTACTAAGATAATCATCATAAAAGTGAATAAACTTAAATAACTAAAAAATCTTTGACTATGAGGATCGTGACTCATATATCCAATAGAGTAAAAGTGAACTAAAGAACTAATCACTAAAACTGGTATTAACATAGATACTGTTAAACTATCAAATTGAAAATTTCATACCATATTAAATGATTCACTATCTAATCATTTAAAAAGGTTAATTGATATAGGATTGTTATTAAATCCTACTTCAAAAAAGCTAATAATAGCTAATATTGTTGTTGTTATTATACTTAAACAACCTAAGATACGACTACCTGTCACACCGACTTTTCTACCAAAAAATCCGGATACTATAGATCCTAATAAAGGTAATATAATTATACTTAAATACATTATTTATATTCTATTGCAATACTTCCTCTAAGTCTATAAAAAGCTACTAAAATAGCTAAACCAATGGCAGATTCTGCACCAGCAACTACTATGATGTATATAGCATATGTTTGTCCTATTATATCGTCTAAATTAATAGAACTAACCAATATTAAGAATGTTATAGATAATAGCATTATTTCTATAGAAATAAGCATTAATATTATATTTTTTCTGTTAAATACGAATCCTAAAATTCCTATTAAAAAAAGTACTAAAGTTAAACTCATATTTATTGTTTTTATTATCGATCAAATTATTCAAAACTATTATAATATACGTATATTTAAATTTACGGGGAGTGTCTCTATTCCTTTAGGAAAACGAGCCCCTCTTTACAAATTTTATACGCATATTTGTATAGCCACTATAAATGACTATATTAGAGGTATTATAGATTTGAACTACAATTGTGATGTTCGTAGCATCAAGTTTTACCATTAAACTAATACCTCTTTTGTGTATCACACAAAAAGGGCTACTCCAAATCTCTTTTTTGTTTTTCAAAAAAAAATTAGGTAGAAGAGACCTCTGATAGAATTTTTATAAATGCATTATTGTATAATAACTTATAAATTAAGCATTGTAAAGTCAGTGAACAAATTTGTCTATATTTACAGATTCTATAACTATAGGCATTGAACTGTGAAGGATTCCACATATTTCTGAACATTGACCATAGAATACTCCTTCTCTATTAATAAATATAGATACTTGATTTAATCTACCAGGATATGCATCAGTTTTTATACCTAATGAAGGAACAGCAAAAGAATGGATCACATCCCCAGATGTTACAACGAATCTGATGTGTGTTAATTCAGGAACTATTACTCTGTTATCAACTTCTAACATTCTTAATCCACCTTCTTCTAAGTCTGAATCAGGTACTATATAAGAATCAAATTCTATAAATTCTTCATTAGAATCTATAAAATCTGGATATTGGTAACTTCAATATCATTGGTGCAGCTGTGATAAAACAACTTGTCGACTGTACATTAAGCAGCATTTCAGCCACCCACAAGTGACCCAGTCTGTGGCAATAAATAATAAAAAACAAATTATCTACTGACAGTCTTGTATTACTATTAGATATTGAATAATAATAATATGTTAACTGTTTTCACTCGTGTCGCCAAAGAGAAAATATTTTCTCTTAAAGATCCCCGTCGAGATCTTAGATATTAATAAATTGAAACTTTACCTAATAAATAGTTAATTAATTATGGCTCTATTAATTAATTACTTCTTTCTATTAATATCACGACTATTATATATATATATTGAGGTTATTACCTCGGTTAAAAGAACTTATACTTGTTCATTCTTTAAGCCTAATTTATATTTCATACTAGGAAGTATATAAGGTAGTAATATATCTCTTAATTTGGGTATAGATTCTTTTGTAATGTATATAGAATATCTTCCCTCAATATTTTTAACTGTACAATTTAAGTTATAAAGTTTAGTTAACATGTTAGCTAATAATTTAACTTCTTCTAATTTAAAACAATTTGTTGAAATTCTAACACCACTGCTAGCTCAACAGCCATCATCCATGATTCAGATAGCTAAAGCTAAAGGAGTTAAATATTGCTCTAATTGAGGATTTATATACTTTGTACCTTTTTTATAAAATAATTTATGTATTCAATTAAAACTTCTAAAAGTAAAAGTATTAAATTCATAACCATAATATTCCATATCTTTAAGTTTTCTTGTATATTTTCTAGGTTTTAAATTAGAACAATAACCTCTTGTATAGAAAAAGTCATAAAGTCAAAACAAATAATCGCTATGTTTGTCACTTTGTCTATAACAAATTCTAGTTCCTTCTATTGTTCTTGCATTAGCATAAGCATCTCCTAATAAAGAACCTATAACTATAGAAATAACTTCTTCACTATGAGGTCCTATTCTATTAGAAGCTCTTACTTTACTATGAAATGTTTTATTGAAAGATATATTATAATTGAAATTTCTTAGTATAAAATTAGAACTTAAAGAATTCATACCTTTGACTTGAGCTAGTCTATAAGATACTAAAGTATTGTTTTTTTCTCCAGATAAATTTCTGGCTTCTTTTATTTTATTTAATATATATAATTTAAGGCCACCTAAAAAAAAGAGACCTTCAGCTAAAATAGACATTGAAGGATCATTAACTTCATCCATTAAATACAATAGTTTAAAAGATGGGAAAGCTATAAGTATTAATATAACAGCAGGTGTTATAGTTCATATTAATTCTATTAGTGTACCGTGGTTTAAATATTTGTGTGATATAGGTGATCTTTTTGCTGCAAAATTTCTTATTATTGAGAAAAGTACTCATCCAACACTAAATAAAATTATCACTAAATAGTACATAATATTATCGTGTAATTCAACTAGTCCTTCCATTTGCAATAAATAAATCAAATTTAACTTTCTATTAGTTAATAATATAAAACTCTACTAATTCTCTCAAATTCTTCCTGTATTCATATTAGCTTTAATACTAATAATTTTGTTTAATCCTTCTTCAGTATAGTGAGCTTTATTGCTAATTAATTCTGCTAAAGAGCAGAAGTCTTTAAAGTCTAAAGCTTTTATTCCTAAGATAGGATATTTAATAAAGAAAGGAATCACTTTTTCAGTTAAGTTAGATGTTTTTGATACTCTGTACACTATTGCGTTTAAAGAATGTTTATAAATTTTTCCGCATTCTAAATATTCAGCAATACAAGCCATTAGTTGTTTATCACGAACATGTTGATTGATTTGGAAGATCAATTCAATAAAAGCATTTGAGTTTTCTTTAGCTTTTCTAACTTTAACTCCAAATGATCCTTCTCCGCTAGTAAACCCAGCTAGTCATTGAGGATTATATATGGAGATGTTATTTCTCGACCCTCTGGGTACAGGTTTCATGACAGGAATGACATCAGGAAAAGCTTCTTTTAATGCTTCAGATAAACCATTATTTATAGATGCTCTAATTGCTATAATTTTAAGTAAACCTTCAGGTGTTAAATGTTCTTTGTTAATAAGTAATAGATAAGCTTGTTTAAATAAAGAATAATCTCCAAATTTTTGTGAAATTAATGGATATTTATCAAAGTGATCTATAACTAATTGTAAATCTTTTATAGAAAATACTCTGTATTGTATTGAATCTGTACCTTGTGTATAAATCTCACCAACACCAAGATAATTTTTAATAGCTTCCAATACAAATTTATCTTTTTTATGCAAACTTATACTAAATCTTGGTTTGATTACTCAACCTGATTTTACATTATCACTTTTTGTTATACTTAGAACAAATGAACCTTCTGCATCAGTAAAACCAGTTAAGAAATTAGGATCTATAATTAAATTAGTATTGTTTTCTCTACTATCCGGGGAGTGTCTTGTAGACACGAGCCCCTCTGATGATGTAGAATAGAATTTTATATTATTAGCCAATAGAGTAGTAGGGATTTTGTTCCGATAACTTCTTTCGAAGCCCATTAGAGTATACCTTAACATTATATTACGAGATATAATGCAACTACCATCTACTCTTTGCTCTTTTACAAATAAATTTTCACTTATATTTGATTTAGATCCGCGATTGTCCATTTTTCTTTCGATCATCTCTTGGCTTGTTACTATACCTGAGTAATTACTTCAGCCACTCATATATTTTCATATATGGCTTAGTACCAAGAGCTTTAGGAGGTTCCCGGAGTTTGGCAATTTACTCCCCATTAAGGATTTCCCAGATCCTTCAGGAAGAGGAGTAGCACTATCTTGGAAATATATACCTCAAGCAACAGGTGCATCCATATATATAAATGAATTTAATATATTTTTCATAAAAAATTATAATATAAAATTTCTAATTGTAAATAGAATTGTTTTTTATTGTTAGTTTGAACTAACATCCCACCCACCCATACCCTTAAATAAATAAAAATATTAATATATAATTATTATATATTTTAAAGTTTTATTTGCTTTACTAATAAAATAGTTGTAAACTTAATAGATTTAATTAAGCAACATATAATAAAAGTAAAGACATCATTAAAGCGAATACAATTCATGATGTACTACTGATTTCTGTTTATGTAAATAACATATCTATTTCTGTAAAGTTTATTTACACCTTTCTCCTTTTGAGATCCTTCTCTTCTTAATAAAGTTTTAATATCTGAATTTAAGAATTTTGCTGCTTCTCTAATACTACTGTATACAGTAATTGTATTAGTTTCAAGGTCAGTAATTTCAACTTCTAATCCTTTAACAGGGACGTAATCTCTATTTCTAGCGATCTCTCTGAATTTTTCTATATTCTCAGCAGTATGCTTTTTGTTATAGAAAGAGTTATTTAAGCCTGTACGATTTTTACTCATAAGATCTTTTACTTCATCACTATGCTTTCTTCCAGTAGCTGATATTCTCATCTTCTCTCTAGATTCAAGAGTAGGTTTATAACCTTTACTACTACCAGCAATAGGACTAAGATTATATTCTGGTTGAATAAGATCTATTCATTTTTGTTCGCACATAATAACATTTTCAGAGTCACTATATTCCAAGATATGTAAATTGAAATTACTCATAGTATATTTATTTAATGCTCTGACTATGTATAAGCCAGTTCTAGATTTTAAATATCAAGGTTGATAGTAATCACTTATTCTTGAATATAAGGGATCACCACTACCAACATATATTTTATTATTGATTTTATTTTCTCAGGCATATACTCCTATTTTACCATTATTATCCAAACGTATTTGTGTTCAAATCTCTTTTTAAAAGGGGTTAATTGGGTTATAATAAGATTTCTCTATGCCTTTTGGTATTCTAGATTCTTTATTAATTCCTGTAGAAAAGGATCTAATAGATACATTTTTACATAAAAGAAATGTTTTATATATAAAAACAAATGTAGCAAATACTATGTTAAGAGATCTCTCTCTTATTTAGACTATGTCTTATACCTTACATTGTAAGATATGAGGGCGCTCGTGATAAAATTATTGTTAAATACATTACTCATCTACTAGTCGTTGAACGGTTTTAATATATCAAAGTGTATAATATTAAACTTCGCTGCAAATTTACATATTATTTTATATGTGCTTCTTGCAATTCACCCCCTTTATTCTGCGCTATTCGCTATCTAACGCAGTAGCTTCTGAAAAGGCAAAACCTAATATAGAATATGAGAATAATTGGTTTTTTAATGAAGGATTTCTAGCAACTCCTAATATTAAAGCTCCGAATACCACTCCTATTCCTACTCCAGCTCCTAAAACACCTACTGTGGCTAAACCTGCTCCTATTATTTTTGATGCTTGTAACATAATTTTTATATAATGTTAAAAATAAAAATATCGTATATTGTTGTATCTTCAAATGTTAGAAATGTAAATTTCACAAAATAAATGGAAAATTTTTTATTGTTCCGCTTTTCCTATTACCATATCCCTTAGGATCCGGAAGAATAGGAATTCTTCCTGTACTACGTAAGGAAAGCTAGCAAGCTATTTTTTTTTTAAGACAATAAGCCTTATTTATTTTCAATAAAAGTATTGATAAATTTTTGAGATTTATAGAAATAATTGTAAGATTGTCTACTATCTATTTTTAAAGCACTTTTACCTAATTCGAATATAAATCCTACTGTTATTATACCTATAAAGATAAGTACAATTATTAAACCGTATACGCCATTTTCATAGCTACTAAGTCCATAAGGATATATTACTAATATTTCTAAATCTAGTAAAAGATAAACTAAAGCAAAAATAAAGAATTTTACTCCGAATTGACTTCTATTTTGTCCAAGGAAACTATGAAAACCACATTCGAATATACTATATTTTTCTTGATAAGGATTATGAGGAGCTAAAATAAAATTAAGAACTAAAAATAATAAAGCTATAATAGATACAATAACAAACAGCAATGTAACACTACTCATTTAACCATTAAATAAGATTTGTACCAATATGGTACCCATGCTTAGTCATTCTTGATTCATAAATATAAATAATAGAATTATAAGTGTTATATTAGATATAACAAAAGCAATAGGGCTTGATATAACTATATTATTATATTTAAAATTTATATTTTTAATTACTTTTTTATTATTATTTAATACATTACCTTTTAATACTAAATTTTCTAATAAAGTATTAACTTTATAATCAGGTAAGCTAAAGAACATTTCTTTTATTATACCTAAATAATAAATTCCACCTATAACACTAGTTGTTATAGCTATTAAAGATAAGAATACTAAACCTTTATCTAAAGCAGCACTTAGTACCATCTGTTTTCCGAAAAATCCTATTAAAGGTGGTACACCTGCAAAGGAGAATATAGTAATAGCTAAACTTAAGGCTAATAAAGGATTAATATAATAATAACCTTTCAATTGATTTATTAATTGTATTGGAGAATTGTTTTTATCCATTAATTCTTCATGTTCTTTGTTTTCACTTGTATAATAGTACAATGAATAACCTATAGCAATTAATATCATAAAGGCATTTAAATTACTTATAATATATTGAGTTAAATAGAATATAAGTGCTTGAGTAGATTCAATACTTGATATACCTAAAACTAAAAGCATAAATCCTACATGACTTATTGTACTATAAGCAAACAATCTTTTTATTCTAAATTGAGTTAAACCTACTACTGTACCTACTATTAATGAAAATAAAGAACTTAGTAGTAATATAAATGTTCAGCTCATTTCAGTAAAGCTATTATTAGTATAATATACTAATTGTAGTAATAATATAAATATAGAAACTTTAGCTATAAGAGCTACAAAAGTAGTTACTATTGTAGGTATAGCATCATAAACGTCAGGTGATCAGAAATGGAAAGGTGCTGCACTGACTTTGAATAAGAATCCTATTGTAAATATAACTAAAGATAAATTTATATAATAAGGTTTGTATCATAAATCAGCAGAACTTATATCGCTTATACTAGTTATAATGTATAAACCATCCAAACTAGTACTTCCTGAATTAGCATATATTAAAGCTGTTCCTAATAGGATGAAACACGAGCTCAATCCCCCTAATAGGAAATACATTAATCCTCCTGTAGTAGATAATTCTGAATTTCTATATATAGTACTTAATATATATAGACCATAACTTTGAAGCTCTATGGCCAGGAAAATAGAAACTAGGTCATTAGTTGACATTAAGAATACAGCACCTGTAATTATAAATAATAATATTAAAGGATATTCTATTATTTTAAATTGTTCTCCCATTTTATTTATAATTTTAGTATTATAATATACAAATTTGTTTAATACTAAATCTTTTAAAGATGAATATTCTGATACTCACACTTTTCTAGGGTAAAAACTAGTTAATGTTAATATTAAAATACTAACTATAAATAAGAAAATATGGAATATTTGTGTAAGATTTGTAATTAGCAATAAACCTCCATGTAGACCTATACCTTTAGTTACTACAGTTAAAGAAGAAATATCATTTAATATACAATAAACTAATATTAACATTGCAATTCTATTATATAGAATTGATATATCACGTCTTACATTGACGGCATTAGAAAGTAAAAGAGATAAAATAGATATTATTATCATTGGATAAATTATATTATAAATTGTAAGTATATTTATACAGCCTGAGGAGAGAATCGAACTCTCATCTTTAATGTATGAAATTAAGGTTTTAACCATTAAACTACTTAGGCTTTTAATGCATACTTCTTATAAAATAGTAGCAAGCACTGCTAGGCATATATTTTATGCTAAAAATATATTTTTAGCACAAAGTGGATTAAATTGTTCATTTTAAACCATTGTAAAAAGGAACTGATTTTATGGGAGGATACCCTGACTCGAACAGGGAACTTACTGTGCCACATACAGTCGCTCTACCGATTGAACTATATCTTCCTTGTTCTAAACTCCCGGTGTTGCTAGGGGCAAATTAGCCCTAGTGTACTAGAAGTGACTCGAACAGTTCATAGTAAACATCAAAGATTTACAGTACCTATTTACCAGATCGTAGTGCATAAAACAGCTGGTTAGTTATAAAACTAACATAACATGACCGTAAATAAATAGGTTTTATGCTGGAGTGATTCGAACACTCAATAGTAAATACCAAAAATTTATGACTTACCTATTAGTCAACAGCATAGCAGATTTTCATTAAATTTAATTGACTTTTTATCACATCCTGTAACTTAATTATATTACTGCCGATCCCTTATTGCGAGCAGGATGATCTCTCTTACTTCTAGATCAGACTAAGATAGCAAGACTTTATTATGAGTATTATTCATAAATAGACAATAAAGCAAGCAGAAGAAGCAGAAAAGCCGCTAAATCATGTTTAAGTTAGAACATTCCACTACTATAAAGTCCAAAGTTATTTGAGTGACATATTTTTGTAACATGATTCACCAGGCAAAGCAATTAATAGAATACGAGCCCTCCTACCGAAGAAATCTAATCTTTAGATTAGAGCTTCTGAAGGTCCGAGTATTCAATCGCAGCCATAATGAGGCACAAAACTTCCGAGTAATCCACTAGACTTACTGATCGGTATACCCATTGTATCTGTCATTAACAATTTATGGCTCTACACTGTTTACCCAAAAGTCGATCCGTTTACTTGAATCAAGTTATCCAGATCGGGGCAAATTTAATGTAAATTTCTTTATATCAATCTAACCTATTAAAAAATATGATGAAATTTTAAAGGGTTTATTATCATAATGTTTTGGTGTTAAAAAAAGGCTTTTTATCATAAAAATAAGATGTAGGACCAGTGAATGCTTACGCTTTAATGTTGTTTCTACCAATATATTATACTGAGGTTTTAATAATATTGTGTTTGCTTTCTTTGCCACTATTTCATAAGAAGTTATGCTAGTGTGCTAACACAATATATGTTTAAGGTAAACCCGACTTGAACGGGTAAGATATTACTATCCAATAGACCTAAACTATTTATGTCTGCCAATTCCATCATTACCCTTAACATTATTCTATAATTTAATTATAATATGATATAATATAGTTACATTTAAATAATTATATTACCATTTTATATAGTAGGACTTGTAGGATTCGAACCTACATTTTAATGATTAAAAGTCATACGCATTCACCATTATACTAAAGTCCCTGCCCGTGGTAAGACTTGAACTTACAACCAAAACAACTTCAACGTTCTGCTCGACCAATTGAGCTTCACGAGCTTACGTGGAGATATCAGGATCCGACCCCGAATTAACGATATGCAAAATCGCAGTTTTACCAATTAAACTATATCCCCTTTTATTTACGAAGTCATGTTGTCATATTATTAAAACATGCATCTAATTACTTCGTATAGAATTTATTTATAAAAATTCAATCAATATTATTTACCTGAGGAGTGATTTGAACACCCACGAGTTTACCTCAGAAAAGCTTAAGTTTTCACTGTCTACCGATTCCAGCACTCAGGCAATTTAGGGCTAAAGTGACTTGAACACTTATTAGTACTGTTATGAGCAGTATGCTTTACCGATTAAGCTATAACCCTTTATACTAAATGATAGTTACATAACTGCTTATGTATACATAGGCTATAAGCTGCTTATTTAGTCATAAAAAAGTGAACTATCGATATAAGATTTATACATCATATAATACAAATATTAATTTAATATATTTATATTAAGTTAAACACGCGGATATAGGACTTGCACCTATATCTTTCGGGCATGAACCGAATATGTTTCTATTACACTAACCCGCTTAGACTAGGCAGGATTCGAACCTGCGATGGTAGCATCGAAAGAGCTATGTCGTAACCACTTGACTACTAATCCTGAAGCTCACTGTAAGTATCGCACTTACTTCAATTGATTACAAAACAATTACATTACTTTTATGCTAAGCGAGCGAATATTGATATATATATAAATAGTTATTTATTAAATTAGTACTTTATTCTTGAAAATCTCTTGATTCTTACGGATAAAGCCTATGATTATTTCGTAATAGTATATTACGCATATTTAAGAAATATCTTAAGATAAGCTTCGTGCCTATATGCTTTCAGCACTTATCCTTAACTAACTTAGCTTTCCTGCCGTGCTTATGCTATATATTTATCTTAGTGAAAGAAACATCCCTATGTATAAAAATACAAATATATATAAATATATATATTGAATATTTGGGCACATAAACAACAGGTAAACCATAGATTAGTAACCATCGTTTAACCTTTTAAAGTTAAACTCTTCTTGTTCCTTTCGTACAAAAGTTTGTTCTTATTATATTCTAATTCCCCCTAGAAGATAGAAACCATACTGTCTCACGACGTATTTAACCCAGCTCATGTAACTTTTTAATCGACGAACAGTCGCACCCTACATAGTTCCTGCATCCATGAGGATAAGTTAAGCCGACATCGAGGTGCCAAACCGCGCACTCATTTTGTACACTCTTGCGCAAATTAGCCTGTTCTGTATGTTATCATATTTTTATATTTCCATTTCTTTAAAAATGGTTCAGACTATGTCTTCATTTTTATTCTACATATTTTAGATTTTTCCTTAATACTTATTTACCACTTATTCATCCTTTAACCGCGAAGGCTCCAATTCTACGCTTTGATTTAGATAATGTATAAGTCATATTAGATTTAGAGTTTCCTCTAAATAAGACTGAACTTAAACGTTTGAAAGAAGAATCTACATTTTTCAATCCACCTTTTCATTTTAATGAATAAATAGATCTATCCGCTCTATAACGTTTAGTTAATCTTCCTTTAACTTCTAATCTTATACCTCCCATATTTTTATAACCTATGGAATTATATATTAGATTATGAATTTTTTTATTTTGTTGTGTAGGTAAACCTACAGTATCATTTATTTTATCAGTATAAGTTGTATTATGTATTTCATTTAATAGTTTATCTAAATTAATATTATTTAAATTAGAAATTATATTTAAATCTTTATATTTATCTAAATATAAATCAATATTTTTTTGTCCTTTTACTAAAGTTCTTTCTTTTATTGTATTTATTTTAGGTAAATATGCTCTATTTAATATACTAAACATACTTTTTATATAATTCATTCTCTTTTTCTTTAATTTTAATGCTAAAGCATTAGTAAAAAGATCTGTATTATATGCAATAGATTTTAAATTTATTATATTATATTCTATTTTTTTTCCTATTATTTTGTTCAAAATACTACTTAATTTAGGTAAAAATGTTAGTTTGTTAAATTTATATTGATTAAGAGAATACATTAAATCATACTTTCTTAATAATTTTAAATGTGTTCTTCAATATTTACTAATAATTACACTTCAAATTTTTCTTAAATAAAGATGTTTTAATTTTATAAATTTATTTAGATATTCTAATTTATATTTTAAAAATCCTTTTTTAGTACGAAGCGGGTTATATTTTCCATCTGCCTGCGCAGCGTTTAATAAAAAATTATGTTCATCTTTATTTATTATATCATATATTTTAGATACATTATTTTTATATAATAATAAATAACGTCTCATTAAGTTCTGATTTATTTTTTTATTTATTTTTAAATATTTTTTTTTTAATATTTTTTTTTCTCTATTTACTGTAAATAAAGTAATTATCGCTTTATTATTAGTATGTTTAATTTCAGCGTTACTTACATATATTTTTCTTAAGAATGTACGTCTTCTTCTAAGTAATATAAATTTCTTAGATCCTACATATTTATGATCTTTGAAATATAAATTAAAATAACTTTGAATTATTTTATTAATATTTACATCATTAGCAGGTATATTTTTTAACATATTCTTATTATAAGAATAAATAGTATTTTTTCATTCTTTAGAAAAAGAAGGTAAATATTTGGTTTTTCCTATATCTCCTATTTTTTTTCTTAAAGCAATTGTTTTAGAATTATTATTTAAATTGTTATTAAATATTTTGTTAAGATTCTTTTTCATTATAATTTTTGCGCAACACATAATTAATTCATTTTACTTTTTCTTTAAAATATGTCTAATAAAAATGTTGGGTGGTATTAAAGGATTATTGTGTATTGCATATCACTCACCTTATAGTCGTTGAACGTTTTTATCTTATAATATATGCTAAGATAAACTTCGCTTCAAGTTTACTATTATTATTAGTAATTCTTGAAATTTACCCAATTTATATTAATAATTTTATTTATAAATAAAATATTAAAGGACAAACATCCCTAGCGTAGCTTTTCCAATAATCCAAGATCTTTCCTTGTGGCATCTTGTGATCCTATGCCCTGCTTACGCAACTGTAAGATTTGTCGATAATCAAACAGTAAGGCAAGATTTAGCCGTTGAGCTTTTTAGATATTAAACACATAACTATTCTAAATAATAGCTAGAAAATATTAGAAGAGCTTGCGCCTTCATAATACTTTCAATTATCTCTAATTTCTATATAGTGAAAATCTTACCTAATCTTAAATATATATACATAAAATGCAAATATATTTAATTTTATATGATTAAAAATAGTTAAACTACTCAAAATAGCAAACAAAATAATTATAAATTTTTAGACACTCCTGTTTACTCTTTACAGGGTCTGTGCCCCACATAAACTGTCCCCTAGCGATAGTTCCTTACCAAAGGGTACTTACTTATTTTAAAAATAAATAAGTTGAATTAGGTTGATCTACTAAAATGAGCTATATAATTTTATGTGACCATAAAATTAATTAATTACTCATAGTCCTAAACCAATTCATTCATATGAAAAAAGAATAAAGGTTTCTCATTGTCATATTTGTCAATTACCTTATATTCTGAAAATCGTTTATCATACTCTATAATTAGTGACAGTAAAGCTGCATAGGGTCTTCTCGTCTAACTAGAGGTAAGCTGTATCTGCACAGCTATTCCAATTTCACTGAGTCAATCATAGAGACAGCTGTTGTATCGTTACACCATTCATGCAAGACCGCATTTAACGGCCAAGGCATTTCGCTACCTTAGGACCCTCACGTTAAGGCCGCCTTTAACCGGGGTTTCCGTCTACATCAAACATTAATATATTCAATTATATCTGTTAACCAGCCGGCACCGGGCAGATATCACACTTTATACTTAGATTTTTAATCTTTCAGCAAAGTGCTGTGTTTTAATTAAACAGTCGTACAACATTATTTCATGCTTCTTCCTCTTTACTTGATATTCATCAAGAATAATGAGCCCTCCTTATTCCGAAGTTACGGTAGTCAATTTGCCGAGTTCCTTTATGATTGTTAGCTCATTTACGCCTTCGTATTCTCTACTAGCTTACTTGTTTCAGATTCTAGGTACGGTTATTTTATTTGTTATTTAATAACAAATATATTACTATTTTTCCAGCACATTTTACACTAAAATGTTGTTTTTAGTAATAAAGATTTTCTCATCGTTTAAATCTTTAGATTGTATAAACTTAGAGGCCGTTACTTAATTACATCCATAAGCTTAAGGCGGAAAATTTTCTTTTAGTTACTCATGTCACCATTCTCACTTGAGTTAAATTACTATAATTTTATTTAAAAAATAAAACTCATATTTTAGCTCAACGTTCTGCTACCCCATTTAATTACAATAAACATATTTATTATAATATATTATGGACAAGGTTTCGGTATATTGTTTAGATCCGTTATATTTTCGACGCTTTTACAATTTAACAAGCGCTCTGTTACGAGGTCATAAAATTATGGCTGCTTCTAAGCCTATCTCCTTGTCGACTTAAATAAAAACCTTCTTATTTTCACTTAACAAATAATTTAGGAACCTTAACTCTTGTTCTGGGCTGTTTCCCTTTTGACATACAACCTTATCATTCTATGTCTGATAATTTAAGATATATCTTTGCCATTCCGAGTCTACATACTCACTGATAAAATCTTCATGATCCCCCAATTTGTACAAAATAAAACATTAAAAATGTCTTGTCTGAGATTAAATTCTGTACCTGCTAAGATATTCACTTAAACTGCCTACTATTATAGGTTTCGCAGAAAACCAGCTATCCTAGTCAGTGTTGTCTTTCACTACACCTACCACAGTTCTTCCGAGATTTTTGCTACAATCACCGGTTCGGACTTTTATAATCCTGACTATGGTAAAATCACCAGGCTTCGGGTCTAACTTTAGACACTATATCGTTATTTTAACGTTCGGTTTAACTACGTATTATCTCGCATCTAACGTTAACTTGGTGACCCATTATGCAAAAGGTACGTTCTTTATTTCGAACTGCTTATAAAACTACTATTTTTATTTTATTTCCCTCATGGTACTTTTCACTATCGCTTATGTATCATATTTAGCCTTTGAGGAAGGTTCCCCATAATATTTAAACAGTTTTAAACCGTTTTACTTGTTAGGCTTTTCTACTTTCGCTCACGCTATTCATAGAATCTCTTTTGATTTATTTTCCTAAAGTTACTAAGATATTTCAATTCACTTCGTTTATTACAAAATTTCTCTTAGAGTTCATATAATTATAGGATAAATGTCCTATATATATAAATAATTCTCTTTAATACATAGCTTAAATTCCATAATAGTTTCTTTATATACTTATATATTTATAAGTAATAGTTATATATCATTTATTTTTGTAACCTAAGCTCTTATTTTGGTACTCTACTTTTACCAATATATTGAACTCCGTATCTAAATTTATACGTATGGTTAATTACTATATTTCTAATAGTTCTAAAATTCGGATTATTATGATTCGAACATAACTGATTCCCGACCCAAACGAGATGCCTATCCTCCCGGCCCTAATCCGGTGTTATCTACATTTTATATGCTATTAATAATAATTCATTATAATTATTACAAGAGTACTTGGATTTGAACCAAGAATTTGAAGGTTGAAGCTTCCTATTTTGCCAATTAAACTATACTCTTATAGACAGAGAATATCCGATTCGAACGGATGTAGCTATTAAAAACCTAGTAAAACTCAAACTTACCGCCTTAAACCACTCGGCCAATTCTCTTTTTTCTAATACCATTTAACTATACTTTAATTCCTCAGCGGATCGAACGCTGATAATATTCTTATCAAAAATACACTTTACCTGTTAAGTTAAGGAATTTTGTGCGTAGCAAGAAAAACGTACTTATATACTTATTAATCTTTATATTAAGAAACATTCAAACTATTATAGTCTTTATGGGTACTGCGCAAGGAGGTGTAAAACTTACAATAATTTTGACTAATTCAGCTACAGCTATAGAGAATAGTACTTCATTAACTAAATAGAAATAGGCTAATAATTAAATTAACATATTTTTATAATATATAGAAATTAATAATTAAAGGTAAAGTATATAATACTTTGTGCCTTGGCTAATTAACTTATAGTTGGTTAAATATGCAAAGCACAATAGATTAAGAAACTTCTATATTTTTAGTTTTAATTTAGTGGCTGGCTTGCTACTATTTAATAAGGAGTAGTTGCCTGCTAGCACTAAATAATTTTGAGCAATAAAGGACTTGAACCTTTAACATTTTGTGTGTAAAACAAACGTTCTACCATTGAACTAATTCCTCTATTACGTTCTTGTTTTATTGTTATAACTATAGCTCCTACCATCGCTAATAATAAAATAAAACTAGCAATGAATAATCACATATTGTAAGAAGTATATAAAATATTACCTATTGTAGATATATGACTAGTTTCAGCCATGTTTCCATCTCAACTATTACTTGTTACGAACATAACATTAGCTGTATTTATATCTAAATTTTTACTTATATGAGTAATTATATCATTATATTTGCTTGTTGGTAAATAATATATTATATTACTTAATTTATTGTTATAACTATTTATAATAGCTATAGAATAAGGTAATAGTTGGAATAACGCATAATTTAATAATATTGTTATAAATAATGCTAAAGGAATACTATTTATATTGTTACTTTGTAATTCACTTGTTCTTATATTAATTAACATCAGAATAAACAAGAATAATATAGATACGGCTCCTATATAAACTATTAAGTAAGAAAAACCTATAAAAGTTAATCCAGATAATATTAAATAAACAGATATAGAAGCGAATAATCCTATCAATGATAATAAAGATGCTATAGGGTTTTTGTTTACTATAACTGCTATACCAAATAATAGTGCTATTACACTTAAAATATCTAAATATTCAATTGTATATCCATTAGATAAAATATCATAAATGGCAAATAATTGGTTCATTATTTTTTTGAATTTAATTTAACCTAATAATAGGAAGAATGTAAAAAATCTCGAATAATATATATAACTAATTTACTAACTTGCATAATTTGCTAGCCCCTGTTTTAATAACAGAGGAGTATTTTTGCCAAAGCAGAGATTAGAAGAACCTCCATAAGTAAATCACGAATACGGATAGTCAGACTTGAACTGACACACGCCGAGTGGAAATCGGAAAGTCTACCATTAACCTATGTCCGTTTTTATAGCCTTTATATTTATATATTACCTATATAAGTATTACTACTATTTAGAAATCTAGTACTAGATTTATAAATTAGATAGATAAATTATGATAAGGTTATAATTTTAATTTTATTAAGATCCTCAATAATACATAGAAACGTATAAGAATAATCAAACAACATCTACAAAATGTCAGTATAATATTCCAGCTTCGTAACCAAGATGATGATGATCTGTTAAATGGTATGCCATTATTCTTCACAATGCAACAGATAAGAAAACAGTACCTATAATAACGTGGAATCCGTGGAAACCTGTTCCAAAGAAGAAACATGTTCCAAATACACCGTCACTTATTGTGAATGAAGAAACGCTATATTCTACTCCTTGGAATAAAGTAAATATTAAAGCTAATACTACTGTGAAAATAGTTCCATATAATGCTCCTGATCTTTCACCTTTTATTAAACTATGATGAGCAAAAGTAATTGTAGCACCACTAGATAATAATATAACTGTGTTTAATAAAGGTAATTCAAAAGGATTTATAGGTTCTATACCCATAGGTGGTCATTGAGCACCTAATTCAACTGTAGGTGTTAAAGCACTATGGAAGAATGCTCAGAATATAGCTAAGAAGAATAAAGCTTCAGATACTATAAATAATATTACACCTAAATTTAATCCTTTTTGAACAGCAAGAGTGTGATTACCTAAAAATGTACCTTCTGATACTATGTCTCTGAATCATAAAGCCATTGATGAAATTACTGTAGCTAAAGCTATAAAGAAGAATATATAGCTATTATTGAAAAGATGCATAGATAATGCTCCATTTACAGTTAAATTAAATAAAGATATACTTGTGTATAAAGGTCACGGTGAAGGTGACACTAAATGGAAAGGATGATCTTGAAAATTACTTCTAGTTAAAGTTGTCATTTATATCAATAAAAAAAAAATATACAGTTTCATACATTTATTTAAAAGCCCCTAAGATGAATCGAACATCTATTAACGCTATTAACAGTAGCGCGCTTTACCATTAAGCTATAGAGGCAATTCGGAAAAGAGGTGATTTGAACACCTAAATGTTAAAAACATAGCACGTAGCAAGTGCCTTACCCTACCAAATGGAAGACTTTTCCTATAACGAATTAGATCAGAATCGAACCGACATCTATTTCCGTGACAAGGAAATCCTTTACCTAATTAAGTTACTAATTCTAATAGTATTCACCCTATCGTAGAACTAACTAAGATAGGCTACTAAAGATATTTTTGTGGGCAGATCCCAATAAATATTATAAATTTACTTATTAATATAAGTGATTAGGAGACAAGAGATTCGAACTCTTAAAAGCAATAGCTATTGAGTTTACAGCTCAACCCTTCTTACCAATAAAGGAACCCTCCTTTATATAATATATAAGTATATTATATAATTAAATTATTGTTAATATTAATCAATCCCGTGCAACTTCCACTACACGAACCGTATTTCGACTTAACACTAATTAGAGCCACACATACGAAGATCCCTAATAATAGAATATATAAAACCTACTTGTTTTTTTTACTAATTATTAAGAAAGCAAACTTATTGCGCATGCTCTTTTCAGCATGTGACGAGTGGTTAGTACCAATCCAAGGTTAATTCACCGTGACATGGTGATTCACGATTACTAGTAATTACTTATTCATATAGTCGAATTTCAGACTACAATCCTTAAAATTTATATCCTGTTTTTTGAGATTAGCTTAAATTCACATTTTTGCATCTCTTTGTCCAGGCATATGTGGCACGTCTATAGCCCACAATATCAAGGCCATGATGACTTGTCTTTGTCCCCTTTTTCTTTCCAAATTCCAGGATCAAATGCTTTATCGTAAATAAAAAAAAAATAAAGCCAGGGATTACGTTAATTACATGGAAACCACAGTTTCACAACATTAACTGAAAACAGCCGTGCAACTCCTGTAATATGATTATACAAATTGTGGTAAGGTTTTTCGTGGATCATCGAATTAAACAACATACTTCACTACTGGTGTCAGAAACGGTCTAGTGATTTCAGTTCCTGCGTTGCCACATTACTCTTGAGGTGAAATGCTTACACTTTCATTTATAGACCAGATAATGTTTAATATTTAATTTTTAATTATAATACTAAATCTTAATCTAACCTATGGCATTCATCATTTACTGCAAAGACTACTTGGGTATCTAATCCTGTTTGTGCTCTGTGCCTTCGTCCTTTAACGTCAGTTTTTACATAGAAGGCTGCCTTCGCCTTTACCGAGTCCCTTTGGTATCATAGAATTTCATCTCTCCTCCTCAAGTACTGCCCTCTTACATAAAACTCTAGTCAAGTACTAACATTTTAGAAGCTATATTGACCGTCTAGGTACCCTTTAAACCTAATTAAGATGAATAACACTAGTCTCTTACGTATTACCGCGACTGCTGGCACGCAATTAGTCAAGACACGATATATATACTGTCATTATCAATATATAAACAAAGCTTTATTCAATTTTAATACAATCCTATAGATCATATTCAAAGATATGATCAAAATAGGACTTGCCACTTCTCCAAGTTGCCAGTTCAGCCGTTAGGCCATTGACCAAAATTCCTCACTGCTGTACTAACTTGCATTGGGGTTTTTTCAGACCCAATGTGGTCGATCAACCTTTCAGCTTCGACTACGAGAGTTTTAGGCTAGTTAAGCCATCACCTTAACTACTACCTATCCCGAAGATATTTATTATCCTCTTAAAGCGGGAATTTTTAATTTCCCTTTATTTATTATGAAGGATTTATCTCCACTTTAAGGCCGGCGAAGAATATCCATATACTCACCTGTACACCACTTTTTAATTAAGAAAATTAAAACGTTCGATTAGCATGTGTCAAGCACTTGGACAGCATTCAATCAGAGCCATCACCAAACTCAACTATTAATTTAATGTAAATTTCTTTACATCACTATAAGATCTAAAATTATCTGATTATAAATTTTATAATATAAGGATAGTAATAAACTATATAATGTTATATTTTGTTTTTTTACTATTCTAATTTAAATTATAACTGTTCGCTATTTTTTTTTTAATACGGGGAGTGTCTCTACACGAGCCCCTTTTAACTATTTTTCTTTAATTTCTATAATTTTATTTTATAATTTTCATTATTCCATCGATAACACATCAGTGCTATAAAAGGATAGATTTTTATTGTTTATATAATTTTCCTTAATTACTATTTACTTTCACTTAATATTTATATATATACTAAACATTTATGTAGGCATAACTTTTTATGAAATAGTAGCAAAGCAAGCCATAAATATATTTAATATAATTATTTTTACTAGTGTAAATCTAAACCGTCTTTTATGTAAGAACTAGATAACACTACAAACACTTGTGCTTGTATAAATGCTATTGCAAATTCTAATCCTGAGAAAGCTATAATAAACACTAAAGGTAATAAACCTAGAACAAAGAATATAATTCCTGAGTTCATTATATTGTAAACGAAACCGCTTAAAATACTTAATAGCATATGTCCAGCTGTTATATTAGCTGCTAATCTAAGTCCTAATGAAACATTTCTAGCTAAGTATGAAATTAATTCAATAGTAACTAATAAAGGTAAAAGAGCTAAAGGACAACCAGCCGGTACTAATAATGAAAAGAATTTTAATCCATGTTTTTGGAAACCTAAAATTGTAGCCCCTAAAACTATTGTGAAACTAAGAGCAAATGTTAAAGCAAAATGCCCTGTAGATGCAAAGCTATAAGGTATCATACCAATTAAATTATTTATTAATATGAATACAAATAATGTGTAAATAAATGGGAAGTATATTTGTCCACTTCTAGCATTTATTTGATTTGTAACTATATTGTGTATTGTTACATATAAAGATTCTTGAGCTATAGATCAGTTGTTACTTACTAATTTGTTATAGTTAGTAGCTACTAAGCTTAATATTAATGTTATTAAGGCACCTATAATTAAATAGAATCCAATATTAGTTAAAGAAAGGTGTAAATTACCACCTAAAACTTCTAAGTTTAATATGTCTCTTATTTCGAATTGATCTAAGGGACTTCTTATTTCTGTGAATAAATTTTTGTTAAACATTTAGTAGTATATGTTACTACTATTATATATATATCTTTAAATAACTGAATATCTGCAAATAAGAATAAATATATTATTTATTCTTTTACATAAAAATATAAGGGAGTGTCTCTATTCCTTTAGGAAAACGAGCCCCTCAACAATATAATTAGATAATTATATTATATTTTATTAATAAACATACGTGATAAAAATAAACGTACTATTCTTGGTAGTATGTATTTAGATAGTATGAATAATAGTATTACTATTATTGCAAAAGCAAATACTATTTCGTTCATATAATAAAAAGGTGTTAATTGTGGCATATTTATCTTTCTTTATTATTATGTAATACGTGTTTTTTATTTAAAATAATAACCGTAATTTATTTTAAATCATGTAATTTATATTATACACTATATATTAAACTATTCATAGAATAATCTAACGCGTTTAAAGATGGATATACACCAAATACTACAGTAAATACAACTAATATAAATAATAAGATGAATTCTCTTTTATTTACATCGTATACATTTTCTTCTAATAATCTAGTGAAAAATCCATCAAAAGCTGTTTTATTAAATAGTATAAGCTGCAGAAAATACTATATAAGAACAAGCAAATACACCTAATATAGGTAATCTTTCCATAAAGTGACATAAATTCACCTATGAAATTAAGAGTTAAAGGAGCACCACAATTACCTAAAGATAATATAAAAAATAATCTAGCAAATATAGGCATTAGTTGTGCCATACCTCTATAGAAGTATATACTTCTAGTTCCATCATATAATACACCACCTGCACATATGAATAGACCACTAGAAACAAATACGTGAGCTAATCCTAAAATTATACTTCCTTCTAATCCTTAATCTATAGATTCAGACAGAGTTCTAGATCTATTCATGTTATTTTTAATAGCTTGAATCTCAAGTAGCCCTTGTTCAGTTTTATGTCTACCTTCTTTCATCATTTTACATATAAAACAAAATGATGCAAAATCTTTAGCCTTTACACCTACAACTTTATATTTTTGAAAGAAAGGTATAATTATTGACTCTACATCTGAAAATTTAGTTACCTCAAAAACCCCTCAGTCTTTACTTTCTGATTTTCAAAATGTACCACAATTATAAAATGAGATAAAGTTTTCTAATAACAATTTATCTCTAAGCTGTTGAGTTAGAGTAAATTTTAATACAACTTGATAACCTGTAATAGTAGTAGAATCTTTTGAAAGTTTTACACCAAAATGCCCTTTCGCAGAAGTAAACCCTGCTAATCAGTAAGATGGAAGAACTGTGGTAGGTAATTTTACTAAAGGTCTAGTAACGGGTATTATATCTTTAAATTCGTATTTTAACTTATCAGATAAATCTTTATTTAAAACACTTTTTATTGCAACAATTTTTTGAAATCCTTCTAATGTAAGGTGTTCTTTATTGCAGATAATAGTATATACTTGTTTAAATAATAAGTAATCAACTAATTTTTGAGTAATTAAAGGATACTCATCAAAATGTTTAATAACTGCTTCTAAATCTTTTATAGAAGAAATAGTTAGTATAACATTATCATCCGTCACTTGCAATTCTTGGCCTTTATTGTCAAAATATTTTTGGATTAATGCAAGTAAAGGTAAATCTTTTTTGTGTAATGTTATTATATAAAACAGTTGTAGCTCATATTTTACAGGGTTACTTGGACTCTTAATAATATTAAAAGTAAAAGTAGCTTCTCCATCAGAAAACCCCCCCTGCGGCCGAGCCAAGGCTCGCCCTTGGTGATGGGGTTATAAATCAAGGGTCTAAATTTGTATTATCATTAGATAATGAAGCGATATTTCTTGTAGATATGTTTTTAAATGTAGAATAAGTTGTTTTATACTCTACTTTGTTTTCATATCTATTTTTATAAGTATGATTAAAAAAAAATTCCATAAATAATATTAAAAATTAATACAGTTTCATTCATTTATTTAAAGTCCATCTAAGATGAGTCGAACATCTACTTCGTTTTTTAATTAACGTACTCTACCATTAAGTTATAGACGTTTATAGACACTTATGTTGTCTATAATTATTATTATTACTAATAAATCTAATTAAATATTTTTAGTATTACTAAAATTATACTATTATACACTGTAAAGTACATTAGTTACAGGATAATCTAATACGTTTAATATTAAACTAGGGTATATACCGAACACTATAGTGAAAGCAACTAATATAAATAGCATTAAGAATTCTCTTTTATTTACATCGTATACACTTTCTTCTAAGAATCTAGTAAATGAACCACCGAATGATACACGATTAAATAGATAAACTGAATAAGCTGCAGAGAATACTATAGAAGTACAGGCGAATACTCCTAATACAGGTAATCTTTCAACAATACTGTATAATGACATAAACTCTCCTATGAAATTTAAAGTCAATGGTGTACCACAATTACCTAAAGTTAAAATAAAGAACAGTATTCCTAATATAGGCATTAATTGTGCCATACCTCTGTAGAAATAGATAGATCTAGTTCCAGTTCTATCATATAAAACTCCTCCAGCGCAAATAAATAGACCACTAGAAACGAATCCATGTGCTAATCCTAATACTACAGAACCTTCCAGACCCTGAAGAGTATTACTGAATATTCCTATTAAATAAACAGCAGCATGACATACAGAACTATAGGCTATTAATTCTTTTATATCAGTTGTTCTTATTGTACTAAAACTAGCATATATTATTGTTATAACAGCTATAGTATAAACTACAAAAGTATAATCTAAACAAGCTTTAGGTAACATAGGTAAAATTAATCTAAATATACCATATAAACTTAATTTTAATACAATCCCAGCTAAAACTATACTTCCACCTAAAGGTGATTCAACGTGAGCTTTTAATAATCAACCGTTTAAAAATATTGTAGGTGTTTTTACAGCAAAAGCTATAAATATACCTATAAATAAGAATATTTGAGTTTTATATTCAAAGTTAAGTTTAAACAATGTATCAAAGTCTGTACTTCCCATAGTAGATGAAGTACTTAAAATAGATAATAATAAGAATAAAGATCCTCATAATGTATATAAAAATAAATAATAACTAGCATTTACTTTGTTATCTGAACCAAATATACCTATTAATATAAATAAAGGAGGTAATATACTTTCGAAGAATATATAGAATACCATTATATCTAATGCTAAGAATACAGCTAATAACAATGTTTCTAGTAATAACATTATTATTAAATAAGATTTAACATTTTCCTTTATAGAATCCCAGTTAGATAATAATGCTATAGGCATTATTATTGTTGTTAATAATACAAAATATATTGATATACCATCTACTCCTAAATAAATATCAAAAGATTGTACATTATAATGCTCTTGTACAAATTGAAATTGATTAGTACTACTATTAAATAATATAAATATAACTAAAGATATAATTAAATTTATTATACTAGTAACTAATGCTATAGTTTTTGTATAAATAACTGAACTTTTTTTATATGAGTCTATACTAGAAACTATAATTGTACCAATTACAGGCACAGTTAATAATGAAGATAATAACATCTTGTATAAGAT